CGTCGATACCCTTTTCCATGAATGGGTATCGAAGATACAAACCCCCCCTTCCCGCGGTATGGGGCTACAAATCAAACTGACCTATAGGTAAGAGCTAGATTCGACTATTTCTTCCTCTTCTTAATAGCCACCCGAACCCGGAATTGTCTTATGAATCATCAATCAGATGATTCCTTTTGAAATCACTGTGGAAGAGCGAACGAGCCCCACTAGTTGATAGAGCTATCTTCTCGTTCGATCAAGTATTATGATACTTGGATCTTATCCGTGATATTGAGAAAGGATCCATAAAAATCTCTATGGATTTTCCCAATTTCATTTTGTGTTTTGTGTGTAGTAAAATACTACAGTATATAGCATAGATAGTTATATTTATATATAACAACATAGATTTATTATTTATATATAACTATCACTAAAACTACTACAGTACCCTACCCTATATAACATTACTTTTCTTTATTGGATTGTTTTTTGTTTGTTATTGTCTCCTTTTTCCGAAGTTCTATTTCCTTCGGATAAATCGAAAACCCCAGAGTATACCTTTTTTTGAGGGCGGAACAAAAAAAGAAATTTCGAAAATTTCCCCCTTTCCCCTTTCCCTTTATCCGTCAGAAGAAAAAAAATGCGCTCTTTATTTTTGTTCTTATCTCTAAAAGAAATCGAAATTAAATAAAATAGGAAATTGGGGTTTAAAATGAAAGTTGTTTTCTCGTATTCGTTCTCCGTTGCATTGGCGGAACAAAAATATCTGATATATCCATGTGGAAATTTTAGGCACATGAAATGGAGCGATGATCTGATATCCATATCGAAATCCTATATAGATAGAAATGGGTCCTTTTTTATGTTATGGAATCATAAAAAAAGAAAGATATTGAAATAGATTTGTGATTCGAAAGAAATACTTTTCGGTGGAAGAAAGGAATAGTTATTTATTCCTATGGAGCATTTATGAACAAACAAGAGAAGAGGATTCAATCGGAAATATCGACAAATTCGTGCGCGGTCCAAGGAACTAAAAAAGCTCGCCCGCTTTCGACAACTTTATCTGTATCGACTATTTTTTAATATCAGAATAGATGATATATTCATGATTCAATGGGTCAGGTCCACTTACTTTTTCTTTTCTTGATTTCGAATTTTTCCGATATGTTTTATTGAGAAGTAGGAAGACTTTAGTTTAGTGGTTCATAACCCCGGTCGGGTATCCATAATAGGTCTATGTACCAGGGCTAAAAGAAAATAGGAATAGGATAATAATAATAATGAAACGAAAAATGGGGAGAAGTATAACCTGTAGTGACATAGCAATCCTCTTAATCGAATTCTAATTAATGTGATTACTTATTATCTTATCCTAATGAATCCCAATGAACCCATCTTAATGAACAAACATTTCGTTTGAATGAATAAACGTTCAACTTGAATTCATTCGACTGAAAAATTCATCATGCGGGCTTATTTTTTCTAAAATAAGTGATTTTCTTTAGGAAAGATAAGCGGGAATAAAGATCAAAAATGTATTTTGTATTATCTGCTAAAAAGTCTAAGATTTTGGACCGCGGAATTTTTTTGAAAAGCCCTTTATCGGATTTGAACCGACGACTTACGCCTTACCATGGCGTTACTCTACCGCTGAGTTAAAAGGGCCCATTATCTAAAATTTCGAAAAAGCCATTGGTTGTTATGAGTCTACTGCATTACCTATGTAGATACTATATATATTATCTATATATCTATATATATAGATACAGTAAGATATAGATACATGTATGAATAGGGGATCATTCAGGAAAATAATAAGAAATTGAATTTACCCCGGAAGTTCAAGTTCTATAGTAAAAAAAAGTAATCCAATTCGGATTTTTTTAATAGCAGCCGTGCTATGAATTCTTTCACGGCCATCCTAATTTCTTTTATTCCTCTATCCTATCAAGAAGAGATTTACTTATTTATACGTGTACTAATCTAACATGGATCCAAGAATATATTTCATTGAATCCCTTCCTAGATTTCTACATAATGATTTTGAATTAATCAAAACAAAAATGCTATCGTTTTTGAATGAATTTTCCGTCTTAAGAGTGAGATAGAAATTGGCATATTCAATCCGAGCGATGAGTTAATTAAAATTAATGAGTTAAAATGGAATAAATAAAATCGAATTTGACATTTAATCTTTTTCTGTCTGTCGGACAAATCAATCCCTAAAAGACCATATAACTTTGTTATATGATGTTCATAAATGACAAATATCGAGTCATTATATTGACAATTCCAAAAAACTGAGCATACTATGATCGTAGTATGATGGCGGTCGGGTAGGTATGCCCCTATCGTCTAGTGGTCAGGACATCTCTCTTTCAAGGAGGCAGCGGGGATTCGACTTCCCCTGGGGGTAAGGTTCCACGAAAAGAAGTAAATCGTGGATTATCAATAAACCTCGAATTTATTCTTCTGGGGTCGATGCCCGAGCGGTTAATGGGGACGGACTGTAAATTCGTTGACGATATGTCTACGCTGGTTCAAATCCAGCTCGGCCCACTAATTCGCCATTCCCATAAGAATGATGTAACCAAATAGATTTGTCCTCTAGAAGTGCCCGATAGCCAAAAGGGGACCAAATTTGTCCGTAACATCCCTTTTTTTTTTGATTTCTACCGTGTTTGGATCTGGTTATTGGTAATAACCACAGGATTCCTAGGAATCCTGTCATTCTCACTCTAGTTTCTATCCATGTGCAGTATTTCAAATAGCTGTCTTTGTCTTTATTATAAGAAAAACGATTTGTCTTTATTATAAGAAAAACGATTTGAAATATAAATGATTCAAATGAAATTAAAAAAAAAATAGTAGATATCCTGTAAAACTCACCCCGGGATTCTGGGATTGTAGTTCAATCGGTCAGAGCACCGCCCTGTCAAGGCGGAAGCTGCGGGTTCGAGCCCCGTCAGTCCCGACATCGGATCCGGCGCGGTGAATCCAATCCATCCATTTTTTTTTTCTCTATTTTCTGTGAAGAGAGGGGGCGCAAGGCGGGATCCTGTCGCCTGAAGGATCCTGAACTTCTTTGTTTGATTCGAATTCGAATCAAACAAAGAAGTTCAATTACTTTAATATTGATTGACGGGGAAGAGACATGTGTAGTTGGAGGTATCGCCGTACTCATGATTCCAAGAGAGACAATACCAGTTTCACTTTTTTGATTACTCCCGATCAATGAAATAGAATAAAGTATCCATATGCTTCCAAGGGTACATATCAAAAAAACGGTATTTGTTACGATACACAATAAAATTCATGGAGTTACCCGACTGGGACATTTTTTCGACGAAAACCCCTTTTCTAGCTTCTAGTTCCAATTTTTTGTGGAACCTTACTTAATTAATAATTGAAAACAATCTATCTATCTCATCCAAATTGCATGTCGAAGTTGGGTGTACGTATCCCAGTTCCAATCCAAGGAAGAAAAAAGTTACTAACTAAAACCTAAACTAAAATAGTGAATTTGTCGGAATATTCAATTTTTTATACCTGTAATCCGCCTTTATTACATTTATCGGTTATCTAAGAGGATTGGACCACGAAAAAAAACACTTTGTTTCGAACTCGTCCCTTTTCCATTTGACTCCTACTATTTAGGTATGCGGCCAATGGAATATCGCACCGGTCAGACGGCACTCCGTCTTAGATTAGATGATTGTTATAAGGACCGCGATTGGTCGTTTCTATAAAATTAAGAAATAAAGATCAAAGTATAGAGTGGAAAAATAGGAGAAATTCGATGGGATTCGGGATTGGATTGGCGATTCCACTTTTTATATGGATAAAAGGTCCTCTTATGTTATACTATTCCATTTTCGACGATGAATCCATTTAATAGATCAGATATTGTTATTCGTAATATGAATCGGATTCATTATCATCAAGATGCAATCCACCTATTGCGTTTATATTACAGAAGAAATACTTTCTTCTATGGGATTAGATCCCGCGTTATTGCGAAGCAAAAACCGATGAGATTATGGAAGTTAATATTCTCGCATTTATTGCTACTGTGCTATTCATTCTAGTTCCTACTGCTTTTTTACTTATCATCTACGTAAAAACGGTTAGTCAAAATGATTAATTTGACTCAAACTTTGAATTATTAGCTCCTCATAAGAATAAAAGAAGAAATTTAAACGAAATAAGCAGGACGGAACTAACAATCTAAGTACACTAATGGATAGTGTGGTAGAAAAGTTCATATAGTCCTTTCTACTACACTATCCATTAGTATATTCTATACAGTCATATTATATAAAGATATGGTCTCGATATATGTACATGCGAATTAGGTACATATACTGACATGTATATTACATATATGATATGTACATAGAAACAACACCCCAATTCTATCTCTTCAATATACCCATTGTGTTGATTTTGATCGATCGGAAATCGTCGAAGTTCAACTCCTCTAATGCCTAGATTTCTGATTAGTCTCAGCACGGATCTCGGGGTCTCTCGAAACAATCAAGGAGGAAAGGAAGGGTTGTATGGTTATATATTACCAAAAAAGTTTTTTTCGCATTCCAGTAATTCGATTGAGCTGTTAACACACGATCAAAGGGGTTATATAATAACTTCTTCGGGTTTGGAAAAGCAGAAGTAAACCTCGCAAAGTTTTCATGCTTGAACCACGATATGAGATTAGTTGTGCGTTAAAAAATAAAGCATAAAAAAAAATTCGTAGGAGTATAAACGGTAAATAGGCGCGGCTCACCCAACACAGCAACATCTTTTTATGCATAGTAGTTTGCAATATTTCGGAATAGGAAGACTTCGGTAGGAAAAATTTCCTATTCTTTGTATTACTTTTACTATTATTAATATTCATTTTCGTTTTTACTATTATGAATATTCATTTTCGTTTATAAATACGAGTAATATCGGAATCCAATTATTTCCATATTTGTTTGATCTAAAGGTTCTCATTCATATATTACCGTCTTCCAATAAAATTTCTTTGGAAAATCGAAATTAAAAAAAAAACAACAAAACCCTTCTCATAACGATCTATTCTAAATTTATACAGTTCCATTATTCAACTTAACTTAATTAATAGTGCCGCTAGAGTCCACTTCTTCCCCATACTACAAGCGAAAGGGAAAAGGTAAAGACTACCATTAAAGCAGCCCAAGCGAGACTTACTATATCCATGCCAATTATGTCCCCTATCTTTATGAAAATGAAGGAATTATTCCATTATTGATAATTAATAATAGCGAAATCTGTGGGGAAGAGTCAAAATGTCTGACCTAATTGATGAACTAATACAAAAAATGTATTCTTAACAAGATTTCTTGTGATTTGATTTCTGGTAGAATCAGAAAGTATTAAGCATAAAGAAGATATACAACTATTTCGGAAGTCTTAAGGAAATGGTTATTAATGGAACATGTAGGAAAAGTAAGATCCATTGTTTGTTTTGTTGCCTTTCATAAGAACATAAAAAAATGCAAGTCTTTTATGGAACCTCCAGATTGTATAAATCTAGTATGAACAGCCCTTATACCTATATATGCATATGACTACACTTTCGCCGGGGCCGGGCAATCTTTTTTTGACTTCTATTTTGGCGGTAAGGGATTTTATATCTTTTGTTGATCAGGCGACACCCGGATTTGAACTGGGGAAAAAGGGATTTGCAGTCCCCCGCCTTACCACTCGGCCATGCCGCCAAAACGATACAAACAAAATCGATATAGATGGAAATCTTCTTTTGGAGGATTTATTAAACCCTTCCTTTTCTCTCTGATTTGAATTGGATCTTACGGTTTCTTTATCCTTTTCAAAAAGGACAAAATCCTTCTGTTTTAGATCTAGTGGATCTCTTGATTGTATAGCCTTTCAAAACAGACATACAGCACTTAACTTAATATAATCTGATATAATCAGAATTTGAGCGATTCTTAATCGAATAATAACTTCTCTTTTCTTTTTTCTATTCAAAAAAGCGGATTCCCAATCACAGAATCAAAAAAATAAGGAAAAATGGGAACTATGAACTATTCACCGAGAATTCATGAACGGCTTTTGTATTTTGATTTGCCATTCTTTCTTTTTCTTAAAGAAAAAAGAAAAGAAAGCGGATATCCGACTAATTCGTATCAATTATTTTCAATAAGAAATCTTTTTCCATTTCAATTATAACAACAATTATGTGTTTATGTAAACCCTAGAACATACATTATCACACGGACATCCAGTCGGTGCCTTGTCCGGGCATCCCCTCTTATATCTTATAGTGAATAGTCGTGCTTGTTGAATATTGCATTCAATATTTTTTTTTGAATGAATTGAATTGAAATTTGATCAAAAGATATAGCATCACCTCTGTTGCTGCAAATGGAATTGCGATAAAAGATGGGATATGCAGATAGGGAAATAGCCACATGTATATATGTATTAATAAGTATAAATCAAACTCTTCTTACGCACTTCAATCGTATTTTACTAATTTCAAAAGAGACAAAAATGCCCCCTTTCTTTGCCATTTTTTTTTTGAACAATGTAATTAATGAAATAAGTTAAGTGTTAAAATCAATTCGACACTCTATTATCCTATCTTTATCTCATTCCTAGAGAATGGATCAAATCCTGAATCTATTTCAACTACCCAACCTGATAATAATATCCTAATGATAGGTACAAATGGGATCTTTTTTTTATCTTCTATATAGGACTCCATAAGTTGAAGTGATGGAGTTTTGTTTCCAGGAATGTTTTATTAATTCATTCCTATTTGTATCCTTCGCAAATTGCAATTTTATACGAAAATTTCTCTTTATTCCCCCCCCCTCCCACACACACATACCAATACGTATTTCATATATAGAAAATTCTATACAATTTCATGCGATTCAGTAAAAAGAATATACATTCCATGATTGCTCGGTCGACCCATATGGGTCGATGAAGAGTGGGCCAATAGTGGGATTTTCGAAAAACGGGAAAATGAATTAAGATGCTACGGGATAGAAATGAGGGAATGTCTACAATACCAGGGTTTAGCCAGATACAATTTGAGGGATTTTGTAGGTTCATTGATTGGGGCTTGGCCGAAGAACTTCATAAGTTTCCAAAAATTGAAGATACAGACCAAGAAATGGAATTTCAATTATTTGTAGAAACATATCAATTGGCAGAACCTTTGATAAAAGAGAGAGATGCTGTGTATGAATCACTCACATATTCTTCTGAATTGTATGTACCCGCAGGATTGATTTGGAAGCCCGGTAAAGATATGCAAGAACAGACCATATTCATTGGAAATATTCCTCTAATGAATTCCTTGGGAATCTCCATAGTAAATGGAATATACAGAATTGTGATCAATCAAATATTGCAAAGTCCCGGCATTTATTATCGTTCAGAATTGGACCATAAAGGAATTTTTATCTATACCGGGACTATAATATCAGATTGGGGAGGAAGATCAGAATTAGA